TTTTATTTATATGTAAAAATTATTAAAAATGGTTTAAATATAGAAAATTATTTATAATTAATTATAAAATTATTATTAATATATTAAATATTTAATATATTAATATAAATATATATATATATAAATTATAATTAAATTAATATACATATATATATATAAATTATAATTAAATTAATATTAATTATATATATATAAAGTAATTTATTAAATTTTAAAAATTTATATAACAACTTTTTTTTTATATTAAATATTATGAAGAAAAAGAAAAAGAAATTATTAATTGTTTATTAATTTACATTAAATATTTTAATATATAAAAAAAAAAAAAAAAAATTCTATATAAAATTTTTAACAAATAAATAAATTTTTTATGGTTTAAAAAATTTATTTTAAATTTATTTTACATATAAATTTTAGTGTTAATTATTAATTATTTAAATAATATTTAATATTTTTGTAGTAATTAATTTTAAAAATTTAAGAAATTAAGATTTAGTAATATAAAAATTAATAACTAATTTTGTGCCAGCAGTTGCGGTTATACAAAAGTTAATTTAAATTTTTTTGGTAATTAATAAATATTTTAATTTAAATATAATTAAAATTTTAAATTATAAAGTGAAATTTTAATTTAATAAAAAATTATATAATAATTATGATTTAATAAATTTTATAAAAAACTAGGATTAGATACCCTATTATTAAAAATTTAAATTAATAATACTTAAATAGTAGATAATTATTTATTGAAACTTAAATAATTTGGCGGTATTTTAGTTTATTTAGAGGAATCTGTTTAATAATTGATAATCCACGAATAAATTTACTTAATTTAATATTTTGTATATCGTTGTTATAAAAATATTTTTTAATAATAATAATATTTAAAAATTTAAATTATAAATTAAATCAGATCAAGATGCAGATTATAATTAAGAATATAATGGATTACAATAAATTTATTTATTTGGATTTTAATTTGTAAAAATTAAATGAAATTGGATTTAAATGTAATTTTATTTAAATTAATAAAATGATTAAAAATTAAAATATGTACATATTGCCCGTCGCTTTCATTTATAAATTGAAATAAGTCGTAACAAAGTAGAGGTACTGGAAAGTGTTTCTAGAAAGATCAAATTAGAGCTTGAATAAGTATTTCATTTACATTGAAATGATATTATAAATTATAATTGATTTGTGGGGTCAAAATTAATAATTAAATAATTAATAAAAGAAATTTTAATATTAAAAATATATATAATGGGGGTTAAAGTATTTTTAATAGAAAAAATTTAAAATTTTATAGTAAATTAGTATTGTGAAAGAAATTTGAAATAAATTGAAATAGAAAATTATAATAAAGTAAATTTAATTTATTGTATCTTGTGTATCAGAGTTTATTAAAAATTTTTTATAGTTTTAAATTTCTCGAATTTAAAAGAGTTAATTAATTAATAAATTTATTGTTTCATAAATATTTTAAATAATTAATTAGAAATGAAATGTTAATCGTTTTTAAATATATCTAGTTTTTTTAGAAAAAAATTTAATTTTTTATTAAAATTAAAAATTAATTAATTATTTTAATTAATTTTTAATTTTAATTTAATAATTTAAGGGATAAGCTTTAAATTAAATTTTTATAATTAAAAATTAATTAATTTTAAAATTTTTATAATTTATATTGTTAATAAATTTTAATTTATTATAAATAATTTTATTAAAATTGAAAATTTAAAATATGAAATTTAATTTTTTATAAAAAAATATTTTTTAATTTATAAAATTTAGTTATAATGATAAAATTAGTATATTTATGAATAAATTTATAAAATAATTAAAATTTTATTTATATGATAATTATTTTAAAGGAATTCGACAAATTTTTATATTCACCTGTTTATCAAAAACATGTCTTTTTGAAAATATAATTTAAAGTCTAATCTGCCCACTGATTTATAAATTGAAGGGCTGCAGTATATTGACTGTACAAAGGTAGCATAATCATTAGTCTCTTAATTGGTGACTTGTATGAAAGATTGGATGAAATATAAATTGTCTCTATAATATATATTGAATTTAATTTTTTAATTAAAAAGTTAAAATAAATTAAAAAGACGAGAAGACCCTATAGAGTTTGATATTAATTTTTATTTAAATTATAATTAATTTTTAATATTTTAAATTAAAATTAATATTTTATTGGGGTGATAGAAAAATTTAATTAACTTTTTTTAATAATTAACATTAATAAATGAATTATTGATCCAATATTATTGATTATAAGAAAAAATTACCTTAGGGATAACAGCGTAATTTTTTTTTTTAGTTCAAATAAGAAAAAGAGTTTGCGACCTCGATGTTGGATTAAGATAAAATTTAAATGCAAAAGTTTAAAATTTTGATCTGTTCGATCATTAAAATCTTACATGATCTGAGTTCAAACCGGTGTGAGCCAGGTTGGTTTCTATCTTTTAAAATTTTTAATATTTTAGTACGAAAGGATCAAATATTATAATTAAATTAATTTTTTTGAATATTATTAAGTTATAAAATAAATTTATAACTATTTTGGCAGAAAAATGTAATGATTTTAGAAGTCATAAATATATAATTTAATTATATATATAGTATATGATAATAATTGATTTTTTAATAGTTTTAATTGGTTTATTGATTTTAATTTTAGGGGTATTAATTGGTGTTGCTTTTTTAGTTTTATTGGAACGTAAAGTTTTAGGTTATATTCAAATTCGAAAAGGTCCTAATAAGGTTGGTTTAATGGGGATTATACAACCTTTTTCAGATGCTATTAAATTATTTACCAAGGAAACTACATATCCTAATTTTTCTAATTATTTTTGTTATTATTTTTCTCCTGTAATTAGATTTATTTTATCATTATTTATTTGAATATTAATTCCTTATTATTTTAATATAATTAGTTTTAATTTGGGTATTTTATTTTTTTTATGTTGTACTAGAATAGGGGTTTATACTGTTATAATTGCTGGTTGATCTTCTAATTCTAATTATTCATTATTAGGGGGTTTACGTGCTGTAGCTCAAACTATTTCTTATGAAGTTAGAATAGCTTTAATTTTAATATCTAGAATTATTATAATTATGGGTTTTAATTTAATAATATTTTATTTTTATCAAAAAATAATTTGAATAATAATTTTTATAATTCCTTTGTGTTTAAGATGAATTTCTTCTATATTAGCTGAAACAAATCGTACTCCTTTTGATTTTGCAGAAGGTGAAAGTGAATTAGTATCTGGATTTAATATTGAATATAGTAGTGGGGGATTTGCTTTAATTTTTTTAGCAGAATATTCAAGAATTTTATTTATAAGATTTTTATTTGTTATTATATATATAGGGGGTTATTGTTTAAATTTTTTTTTTTATGTAAAATTAAGTATAATTTCTTTTTTATTTATTTGAGTTCGTGGAACTTTACCTCGTTATCGTTATGATAAATTAATGTATTTAGCTTGAAAAAGTTATTTACCTATTTCATTAAATTTTTTATATTTTTTTTAGGTTTTAAGGTTTTTTTTAAGGATTATTTTTAGTATAAATAAATTAATAGAATAAGTTATTCTTTCTTAAGTTTTCAAAACAAATGCTTTTACAAGCTCATTAATTATATATATATAATATAATAATGATTAAATTAATATGAAAAAATTAATTTATCTCAATATTTTCCTAATAATGGGTTAATAATAAAATAACTAAAATATAAAACTGTTAAAATTTGTCCTGTAATAATATAAGGATTTTCTACAGGTCGTGCTCCAATTCATGTTAATAAAATAATTATAATAATAAAAAATCAAAATAAGATTTGATTAACTGGGTAAAATTGTAGACCTTGTATTTTTTTAATAAATGTGAAGGGCAAGATAATTAAAATTAAAATTGATATTACTAAAGCAATTACTCCTCCTAATTTATTAGGAATTGATCGTAAAATTGCATATGCAAATAAAAAATATCATTCAGGTTGAATATGAATAGGGGTAACTAATGGATTAGCTGGAATAAAATTATCAGGATCACCTAATAAATAAGGGTTAATTAATGTTAATATAGTTAAAATAAAAATTATAATAATAAATCCAATTAAATCTTTAAAAGTAAAAAATGGGTGAAATGGGATTTTATCTAAATTTCTGTTTATTCCTAATGGGTTATTAGATCCAGTTTGATGTAAAAATAGTAAGTGAATTATAGTTAATATTAAAATAATAAAAGGTAATAAAAAATGGAAAGTATAAAATCGAGTTAAAGTAGCATTATCTACTGCAAACCCACCTCAAATTCAATTAACTAATATATTCCCTAAATATGGGATTGCAGATAATAAATTAGTAATTACAGTTGCCCCTCAAAATGATATTTGTCCTCAAGGTAAAACATAACCTATAAATGCTGTTGCTATTAATATAAATAAAATAATAACCCCAATAAATCATGTGTATTTTAAATTAAATGATTCATAATAAATTCCTCGTCCAATATGGATATAAATACAAATAAAAAAGAATGATGCCCCATTTGCATGAAGAGTTCGAATTATTCATCCATAGTTTACATTTCGACAAATATAATTAACTCTATAAAAAGCTATTTCAATATTAGCTGTATAATATATAGTTAAAAATAATCCTGTTAAAATTTGAATTATTAAACATAATGCTAATAGAGATCCAAAATTTCATAATCTAGAGATATTAGAAGGAGTTGGAAGATCAATTAAAGATCCATTAATAATTTTAATAATAGGGTGATATTTTCGTATTGATTTAAAATTATTTAACATTAGTTATAAAATATTCGTAATGGCCCATAAAAAATATTAGTAATTTTTACAATAGCAATTAGTGTGATAAATAAATAAATGATTAATAATATTATTAATATTGATGAATAATTATTATATAATTTATTTAAATTAATTTTATTTTCATTATTTAAAAATAAAAAATTAAATAAGTTATTCATTTCTGAGTTATTATTTAAATTTATTCAATTTAAATTTTTGAAAAAAATAAATTGAGTAATAATTAATATTAAAATAAAAATAATAAAAATAAGTTTTATATTATTAGAGATAAAAAATATTTCATTAGATGCAATTCTTGATACATAAATAAATAATACTAATAATCCACCTAAAAAGGTTAAAAATAAAATATATGAGAATCAGTAAGTTTTAATAAATATTCCTGATAAAATACAAGTTAACAAGGTTTGAGTTAAAATTATAAATCCTATAGATAAAGGGTGGGATAAGAAATATATTATAAATGAAAATAAAATTATAATTATTGAAATAAAAAGTTTTATCATTCAAAAAATAGTTTAAATTTAAAAATAATAATTTTGGAGATTATAGATAAAGTTATTTCTTTTTTTTTGAGTTTTTAAAGAAAAATTCTTTATTTTGGTTTACAAGACCAATGTTTTAAAATAAACTATAAAAACAATTAATGATAGTTATAAATATATGAATTACTTTTATTATTATATTTTTTATGGAAATTTAATTTTTATTTCTAAAAATAAACATTTATTAATTATTTTATTAAGATTAGAGTTTATTGTTTTAAGAGTTTTTTTTTTTATATTGGTATTTTTAATAATAATTGAATATGATATGTATATGTTAATGGTATTTTTAGTTTTTTCGGTTTGTGAGGGTTCTTTAGGTTTATCAATTTTAGTTTCTATAATTCGAACTCATGGTAATGATTATTTTCAAAGATTTAATTTATTATAAATGATAAAATTTTTATTTTATATAATTTTTATAATTCCTTTATGTTTTATAAATGATATATTTTGATTGGTTCAAATATTATTATTATTTTTAATATTTATATTTATAAATTTATCCATAAATTTTATAAATTATAGTAATTTAAGATATATATATTCATGTGATATAATTACCTTTGGTTTAATTTTATTAAGAATTTGAATTTGTGTTTTAATAATTATATCTAGAGAAAATTTATTTAAATTAAATTATTATATTAATTTTTTTTTACTAAATATTATATTTTTATTGATTTTATTATTTTTAACTTTTAGAGTTATAAATTTATTTTTATTTTATTTATTTTTTGAGGGTAGATTAATTCCTACATTATTATTAATTGTTGGTTGAGGGTATCAACCTGAACGAATTCAAGCTGGTATATATTTAATATTTTACACTTTGTTTGCTTCATTACCTTTATTAATAGGTTTATTTTATTTATATAGTGAGATTAATAGAATAATAATTTATTTTTTAAAATTTTTTAATATGAATTATATTTTATTATACTTATCTATAGTAATAGCATTTTTAGTAAAAATACCGATATATTTTGTTCATTTATGATTACCTAAAGCTCATGTTGAAGCTCCAGTTTCTGGGTCTATAATTTTAGCTGGAATTATATTAAAATTAGGGGGGTATGGGTTATTACGGGTTTTAATTTTTTTACAAGAAATTAACATAAAATTAAATTATATTTGATTAGTTATTAGATTAGTTGGGGGTTTTTACATTAGATTAAAATGTTTTTGTCAAATTGATATTAAATCTTTAATTGCTTATTCATCTGTTTCTCATATAAGATTAGTAATTGGGGGTATTATAGTAATAAATTATTGAGGTTATTTTGGTTCTTATATTATAATAATTGGTCATGGATTATGTTCTTCTGGGATATTTTGTCTTGCTAATATTAATTATGAACGTTTACATAGACGAAGATTATTTATTAATAAAGGTATAATAAATTTTATACCTTCTATAAGATTATGGTGATTTTTATTAATATCTTCTAATATATCATCACCCCCCTCTTTAAATTTATTAGGTGAAATTAGATTAATTAATAGATTAATTAGATGATCTTGATTATCTATAATTATATTAATGTTAGTTTCTTTTTTTAGAGCAGGTTATAGATTATATTTATATTCTTTTACTCAACATGGTAATTTTTATGGTGGATTATATAGATTTTATAGAGGAGTTTCTCGTGAATATTTATTATTAATATTACATTGATTTCCATTAAATATGATAATTTTAAAAATTGAATATTTAATAATTAATTAATTTAAATAATTTAATTAAAATATTGATTTGTGGGGTCAAAAATATGAAAAAAAATTCATTTTAAATTATTAATAAAAATATTTGTTTTTATACATTTTTTTTTTTATTTTTTTTTAGATTATTAAATTTTATTTTTATAATTTATTTTATTATAAATAATATAGTTATTTTGTTTGAATGGGAAATAATTTCTTTTAATTCTATTAGAATTGTTATATCTATTTTATTAGATTGAATATCTTTATTATTTATAATATTTGTTTTAATAATTTCTTCTGTTGTAATTTATTATAGAAAAAGATATATAAGATCTGAATTAAATTTGTTTCGTTTTATTATTTTAGTTTTATTATTTGTATTTTCAATGATTTTATTGATTATTAGTCCTAATATTATTAGTATTTTATTAGGTTGGGATGGATTAGGATTAGTTTCATATTGTTTAGTTATTTATTATCAAAATATTAAATCTTATAATGCAGGTATATTAACTGCTTTATCTAATCGTATTGGGGATGTGATAATTTTAATGGTTATTTCTTGAATATTAAATTATGGGAGATGAAATTATATTTTTTACTTAAATTTTATAAAAAATGATTTAATTATAAGATTTATTAGAATTATAATTATTATAGCCGCTATAACTAAAAGAGCTCAAATTCCTTTTAGATCTTGACTTCCTGCAGCTATAGCAGCTCCTACCCCAGTTTCAGCTTTAGTTCATTCTTCTACTTTAGTTACTGCAGGGGTGTATTTATTAATTCGTTTTAATTTATTAATTATTAATACTTTTTTTATTAAGATTTTATTATTATTAGGGATATTAACAATATTTATAGCAGGTGTTTCTGCTAATTATGAATTTGATTTAAAAAAAATTATTGCTTTATCTACTTTAAGTCAGTTAGGTTTAATAATAAGAATTTTAAGAATAGGATTTCCTAATTTAGCTTTTTATCATTTACTAACTCATGCTATATTTAAAGCTCTTTTATTTATATGTGCTGGGGTAATTATTCATATAATAAATAATATTCAAGATATTCGTTTTATAGGTGGGATTAGAGAATATATTCCTTTAACTTGTTTATGTTTAAATATTTCTAATATAGCTTTATGTGGTATTCCTTTTTTAGCAGGATTTTATTCTAAGGATTTGATTTTAGAAATAGTTAGATTTAGAAATTTAAATATATTTGTATTTTTTTTTTATTATATTTCTACAGGTTTAACTATATATTATACAGTTCGTTTATTAATATATATGATAGTAAATGATTTTAATTTGTTAAGAATTTATAATTTATATGATGAGGATTATATCATATTAAATAGAATATTTGTTTTATTATTTATAAGATTAATTAGAGGGAGATTTTTAAGATGAATAATTTTTTATTATCCTTATATAATTTATTTACCATTTAATTTAAAAATAATAGTTATTTATGTTAGAATTTTAGGTTTTATATTAGGTTTTATAATTAGAAATATAGGAATTTATAGATTAAGAAAGTTTTTATTAATTTATAATTTAAGAAATTTTTTATGTTTAATATGATTTATACCTAGATTATCTACTTACGGTTTAAATTATTATTTTTTAAATTTTGGTCAAAATTTATTAAAAATTATTGATATAGGTTGAAGAGAGTTGTATAGAGGTCAAGGTATTGTGAGTATTTTAAAAAATTATTCTATTTTTTATAGAATTTTTCAAATAAATAATTTAAAGATTTATTTATTTAGATTTATTATTTGAATAATAATTATAATATATATATTCTTTTTTAGATTTTATTTAAATAGCTTATAGTTAGAGTATAATATTGAAGATATTATGGAGATTATTAAATCTTTAAATAAATTATTTATAAAAAAAAATTTTTTATTTTTACAATGAAAATGTAATGTTTTATAATAAACTATATAAATATAAATAAGAAATATTAATGAATTTAACCACTAAAAATTAAGTTAGCAGCTTAATTTTAATTATTATATTTCTTTAATTGGAATTAGTAATTCAATTTTATCATTAACAGTGATATACCTCTATTTTGGTTTCAATTAATAAATAAGGAGTATGATTTATACTCTAATTTTTAAGTCGAAATTAAATGCAAAAATTTGCTTCTTATTTAAGATAAATTGAAATATCAATATTTTTTGAATGCAAATCAAATGTTTTAATAAACTATAATCCTTAATTTGTTCAGTTTAATATATTTTGATTTCATTCATGGTATAATCCTAATAATAGGATAATAATAAAAAAAAATCTAATTTTAGTTACAATAAAAATATTAGAAATATTAAATGTTAAAATAATAGGAAAAATTAAAGCAATTTCAACATCAAAAATAAGAAAAATTACTGTAATTAGAAAGAAATGTAATGAAAATGGCATTCGTGCTGATGATTTTGGGTCAAATCCACATTCAAATGGGGAACATTTTTCTCGATCTATAAATGATTTTTTAGATAAAATAATGGATAAAAATATTATAATATTTGAGATGATTAAAATAATTAGTAAAATAATTGTTATTAAAATAATTATTTATATTAAATTGAATTTAAACCTTTTGATTGGAAGTCAAATATACTAAATATATTATATAAATAATTAGTTAATTTCCTCATCAATAAATAGAAATATAAAGAAATAATCAAACAACATCTACAAAATGTCAATATCAAGCTGCTGCTTCAAATCCAAAATGATGATTTCTTGAGAAATGTTTGTTTAATTGGCGGTTAAAACATACAATTAAAAAAATAGTTCCAATAATAACATGAAGACCATGGAACCCGGTTGCTATGAAGAATGTTGAACCATAAATACTATCTGCAATAGAGAATGATGCTTCTAAATATTCATAAGCTTGTAAAATAGTAAAATAAATTCCCAATAAAATAGTTAATAATAAACTTTGGGTTGATTGATTATAATTATTTTCTATTATAGCATGGTGAGATCATGTAATTGTAACCCCTGATCTAATTAGAATAATAGTGTTTAATAATGGGATTTGAAATGGGTTAAATGGATAAATTCCAATTGGAGGTCAAGTAGCTCCAATTTCAATATTGGGAGATAATCTTCTATGAAAGAATGCTCAAAAAAAAGAAACAAAAAAAAAAATTTCAGATACAATAAATAAAATTATTCCTCAACGAAGACCTTTAGTTACTAAGATTGTATGTTTTCCTTGAAATGTTCCCTCTCGACAAATATCTCGTCATCATTGAAATATAGTTAAAATTGTAATAATATATCCTAAAATTAATAAATTTATATTAAAATTATGAAATCATTTCACTATTCCGGTAACTAATGTTATACCTCCAATTGCCCCTGTTAAAGGTCATGGTCTATAATCTACTAAATGAATATGGGGGATAATTAAATTATTTTTCATTAATTAATTGACTTCTCTAGAATATAAAGTTCTTAAAATAGTAATTACATAAGATTGAATAATAGCTACTGCAGATTCTAAAATTAATAATAAAATTTGAATTAAAATTAATAAAAAAATAAAAAAATAAGATAAGTTAGTACGTGTTCTTCTTAATAAAGTTATTAATAAATGTCCTGCAATTATATTTGCTGTTAATCGTACAGCTAATGTTCCAGGTCGAATAATATTTCTAATGGTTTCAATTAATACTATAAATGGTATTAAAATAGATGGTGTTCCTTGGGGAATTATGTGAATAAATATATGTTGATAATTATTAACTCATCCGTAAAGTATAAATCTTAATCATAAAGGTAAAGATAATGATAAAGTTAAAGTTAAATGACTTGTTCTAGTAAAAATATAAGGAAATAATCCTAAAAAATTATTAAATAAAACAAATGAAAATAATGAAATAAAAATTAATGTTGATCCATTAAAGTAATTATTTTTTAATAAAATTTTAAATTCATTATGTAATTTATTTAAAATAAATTTTCATATTAAAAAATGTCGATTAGGAATAAGTCAATATATATAAGGTAAAAATAATAATCCTAATATTGTTCTAATTCAATTAATTGATATATTAAATAAGTTAGTTGTAGGATCGAAAATAGAAAATAAATTTCTTATCATTTTCAAAAAAAATTATTTTTTTTAAGATTATAATTATTTTTTTTTGTTAAAAAATTAAAATAAATATAATAATTAATAATATTAAATAAAATAAAAATTAAAATAAAAAATAAAAGTGAAATAATTCAATTAATTGGTATTATTTGTGGAATAAAAGAATATTACTTATGTAATAATTTAAATTTGACATATTTATGTTATAAATTAACTAATTCTTTAAATATTATTTCATTAGAAGTAATTGCTAAATTACTATAAAGTGGTTTAAGAGACCAATACTTGCTTTCAGTCATCTAATGATGAATAATTATTAACTCAATTAATAAAATTTTTAATTGAAATTCTTTCAATTACAATAGGTATAAAACTATGATTTGCACCACAAATTTCAGAACATTGACCATAAAAAATTCCAGGTCGATTAATAAAAAAATTTGTTTGATTTAAACGACCAGGATTTGCATCTACTTTAACCCCTAATGATGGAATTGTTCATGAATGAATAACATCTGTAGCAGTAACTATAATACGAATTTGATTATTTATTGGTAAAATAATTCGATTATCTACATCTAATAGTCGAAAATTATTAGAAGATAGTTCATTTGATGGGATTATATAAGAATCAAATTCAATATTATGAAAATCTGAATATTCATATCTTCAATATCATTGATGACCAATTGATTTTAATGTAATTAATGGGTTATTAAGTTCATCTAATAAATAAAGTAATCGTAAAGATGGAAGTGCAATGAAAATTAAAGTAATAGCTGGTAAAATAGTTCAAATTATTTCAATTAATTGTCCTTCTAATAAAAATCGATTAATATATTTATTAAAAAATAAGTTTAATATTAAATATCCAACTAAAATAGTAATTATGATTAAAATAATTAAAGTATGATCATGAAAAAAAATAATTTGTTCTATTAATGGGGATACACCATTTTGTAAATTAAGATTAGATCAAGTTGCCATTTCTAAAAAAAGGATATTCCTTTATAAATGGGGTTTAAATCCATTACATATAATCTGCCATATTAGAAATTTCTTAAAATAGGTAATTCATTATATGAGTGTTCAGCTGGTGGTAAATTTTGATATCATTCAATTGAGGATGGTATATTTAATGGAAATAAAACAATTCGTTGGTAAATTATTGATTCTCAAATAATAATTAAAATTATTATAATAGCTAAGAGGGAAATATAAGAACCTAAAGATGAAATTAAATTTCATGAAATATAAGAATCTGGGTAATCTGAATATCGTCGTGGTATTCCAGCTAACCCTAAAAAATGTTGAGGAAAGAATGTTAAATTTACCCCTAAAAATATAATAAAAAATTGAATTTTTAATAAGTATGGATTTAAAGATAATCCTGAGAATAGTGGGTATCAATGAATAAAACCCCCTATAATTGCAAATACAGCCCCTATAGATAAAACATAATGAAAGTGGGCTACTACATAATAAGTATCATGAAGAGTGATATCAATTGATGAGTTAGCTAAAATTACTCCTGTTAATCCCCCTACTGTAAATAAAAATACAAACCCTAAACTTCATAAAATTGAAGGACTATAATTAATTTGAGTTCCATGTAATGTTGCTAATCATCTAAAAATTTTAATACCTGTTGGTACAGCAATAATTATTGTTGCTGAAGTAAAATAAGCTCGAGTATCAATATCTATCCCAATTGTAAATATATGATGAGCTCAAACAATAAATCCTAATAACCCAATTGCTATTATAGCATAAATTATTCCTAAACATCCAAATGTTTCTTTTTTAGTTCTTTCTTGTGAAATAATATGGGAAATTATACCAAATCCTGGTAAAATAAGAATATATACTTCTGGGTGACCAAAAAATCAAAATAAATGTTGATATAAAATAGGATCTCCCCCACCAGCAGGATCAAAAAATGAAGTATTTAAATTTCGATCGGTTAATAATATAGTAATTGCACCTGCTAATACTGGTAAAGATAAAAGTAATAAAAATGCTGTAATTCCAACAGCTCATACAAATAAAGGTATTTGATCAAATGATATATTATTAATTCGTATATTAATAATTGTAGTAATAAAATTAATTGCCCCTAAAATAGATGAAATTCCAGCTAAATGAAGGGAGAAGATTGCTAAATCAACAGATCTTCCTCTATGAGCAATATTAGAGGATAAAGGGGGGTAAACTGTTCATCCAGTTCCAGCTCCATTTTCTACAATACTTCTTGAAATAAGAAGAGTTAAAGAAGGGGGTAAAAGTCAAAATCTTATATTATTTATTCGAGGGAAAGCTATATCAGGTGCCCCTAATATTAAAGGAACTAATCAATTTCCAAATCCTCCAATTATAATTGGTATTACTATAAAAAAAATTATAATAAATGCATGAGCTGTAACAATTGTATTATAAATTTGATCATCTCCAATTAAAGAACCTGGATTTCCTAATTCTGCCCGAATTAATAATCTTAGTGAAGTTCCAACTATTCCTGCTCAAATTCCAAAAATAAAATATAATGTCCCAATATCTTTATGATTTGTTGAATATAATCATTTTCGCTAAATAAAATGGCTGAGATTTAAGCGATAAATTGTAAATTTATTTACGGGAAATATTCTCTTTTATTAAAGCCTTATATTCAATAATGATATAAAATTGCAAATTTTAAGGGGTAAATTATTTACTAAGGCTTAAAGAATATTTCTTTATAAATAATTTTGAAGATTATTAGTTTTGTTTAACTTAAAACCTTAAATTATTATATAAATAGAAAAGTTCTAAAAATTATTCCTATAATAGAAATTAAAGAAAATAGATTAATTAAATTTATAAAATTATTTTTTATTGAAATTTTAAATCACTTTATTTTAAAATAATTAAATAAAAATGAAGAATAAATAATTCGAATATAAAAATAAATAGTAATTAATCTTCTTATTACTATAATAAATGTTAATAAATAAAGTTTATTAATTATTAAAAAATTAATAATAATTCATTTTGGTAAAAATCCAATAAATGGTGGTAATCCACCTAAAGATAAAAAATTAATTAATAAATTTATTTTGATTATGAAATTTATATTATTAATAAATAATTGATTAATAAAAAATATATTTAAAATATAAAATAAGAAAAATATAATTCCAATTAAAAAAGAATATAATAAAAAATATAGTATTCATAAATTTTCTCTAATTATAATAGAAAAAATTATTCACCCTAAATTATTAATGGAAGAGAATGCTATTATTTTTCGTAATGAGGTTTGATTAATACCTCCAATTGCCCCAACTATAACATTTAATATAATAATAAAATATAAAAAATTTATATTAAAATAATAAGAAAGAAGAATTATAGGGGAAATTTTTTGTCAAGATATTAAAATAAAATTATTAAATCAAGAAAGACCTTCTGAAATATTTGGGAATCAAAAATGAAATGGGGTAGATCCTATTTTTATTAATAAAGTTGAGTTTAATATAATTGAAATAAAATTATTTAATTCAAAATTTTTTATTAAAGTTATTTTTATTAAAATTGTAAAAAGAAAATTTATTGATGCAATAGATTGAGTTAAAAAATATTTTAATGATGCTTCTGAAGATAAAAGATTATTAGAATTAGAGATTAGGGGGATAAATCTAAGTAAATTGATTTCTAATCCAATTCAACAACCAAATCAAGAGTTAGCAGAAATAGAAATTATAGTTCTAAAAAATAAAATAAATAGAAAAAATATTTTATTAGAGTTAATTAAGGGGTAAATTTAAAATAATTACTATTTGTAATTTAAGAAATTAAAAATTTCATATATTATATTTTAGTGTAAGATGCACAATAGTTTTTGATACTATTAGATATAGTTTAATTCTATAAAATATAATAAAGGTAGGAAATTCTACTTAATTTATCCTATCAGAATAATCCTTTAATCAGGCACTTTATTAATTTAAAAAAAAGGGTTATCCTTTATATTTGAGGTATGAGCCCAAAAGCTTAATTTTAGCTTATTTTTAA